TTAATAAAGATGAATAAAAAGGCTTATATAAACAGTATGCTATAAATATTCCAAACAAAGCTATACTGACGGAAAAAGTTGCATTTCTCAAAAATTCATACCAATCTACAAAACTTTGCGAATTTTTATGCAAAAGGTTTATCGACGGTGTGAATAATTTTGATAATATATCAAAGTCTATTTCTTCTTGATTCAAAGGAATTCCTATGGCTCCAATAAACAAAGTAAATAAAAGCAATACAAGCATAGGAAATAGAATAGTATTGTCTGATTCCTGGGGATAATAGAAAGTTCTTGGATTAAGTCCACAATTTTCAACAGTAATAAAAGTTTGATTTCTTACATTATTACTAATTTTATATGTTTTCTTGCAAAAAAAAGAAGCTCTTTTCGTATTATTCATTGTTAATAACGGTACTAACCAAAAATTTCTATTAAGGTTTTTTTCTTCTTCTTTACCCCATAAAGAGATTGAATAAAAGGAGCTACTTTTTTTTCCACTGTAATTTATAAAATAAGTGTTTAAATGTCCTTCAAAAGTAAGTAAATAAATCCGAAACATATAAAATGCGGTTAATCCTGCTGTTGAACAAGCTATTATTGCAAAAATTGGCGAAAATAACAAACTATCATTAAGAATTTCATCTTTAGACCAAAAACAAGCAAGGGGGGGAATACCGCAAAGAGAAAGGGTTCCGACTAAAAAGGCTGTTTTTGTAATCGGGACATGTTTTGTCAAACCACCCATAAGAATCATATTCTGGCTTTTATCGGGAGAATATCCAACTATAGCTTCCATTGAATGAATAATGGATCCAGATCCTAAAAACAACAAAGCTTTTGAATAAGCATGAGTAATCAAATGAAATAAAGCGGATCGATAAGACCCCATACCTAGAGCTAACATCATATAACCCAGTTGAGACATTGTAGAATAGGCTAAACCTCTCTTAATATCTTTTTGAGCAAGAGCTAAAGTGGCTCCTAAAAGTACTGTTATTATACCTATCGAAGATATTATATACATTATAGAAGGGATAACTATAAAAAGAGGCAGAAGACGAGCTACAAGAAAAATTCCCGCCGCTACCATAGTAGCAGCATGTATAAGAGCCGAGATAGGAGTAGGGCCTTCCATGGCATCAGGTAACCATACATGAAGGGGGAATTGTGCGGATTTGGCAATAGGACCCACAAATAAAAAAAAAGCACACAAAGTAAGGAATAAGAGATTTACTCTATTATTTAAAACTAAATTATTTAATATTTCGAACAAATCCTGAAATTCGAAACTGCCAGTTATCCAATAAAGACCTAAAATTCCTAATAATAAACCAAAATCCCCTACACGATTAGTTACAAAAGCTTTTTGACAAGCATTCGCTGCAACAGGTCGTGCGAACCAAAAACCTATTAATAAATATGAACACATTCCAACTAATTCCCAAAAAAAATAAACTTGGATCAAATTAGAACTAGTAACTAATCCTAACATTGAAGTATTAAAAAAACTCATATAAGCAAAAAACCTCAGATATCCTTGATCATGAGACATATAATTGTCACTATAAATAAGAACCAAAATCCCAACAGTTGTAATTAATATTGACATAATAGAAGTAAGTGGATCAATAAAGTAACCGAACTCAAAAGAAAATTCATTATTTATGGTCCAAGACCACACATTTTGATGAATGCAACTTATAAAAATTTGTTGAATAGATAGATAGAGTGAAAAGATCATAACTATACTTAACAAAAAAATACTCAGAAAAGTCCACATACGGCGAAGGGTTTTTGTTGCTGTCGGAAAAAGTAGAAGCCCAACCCCTAATAAAATTGGTACTGGGAGTGGAATGAAAGGGATGATCCATGAATATTGATATGTATGTTCCATAAAATAAAAAATCCTTTTTATTTTATTCTTTAATTTTTTATTTCTTATTCACTGGTTTGTATATATATATATATTTTTTTTTCAAAGGATCCAATATAAAAGCACGAGATTTTAAACCTAAATATAAAATTTTTTTTATTAGTAGACTCCTTCCGAAATCTTTGAAAAGAAATATATATTCAACTAAAAAAAATGAAAAGTTATTAACTAATATTACTCAGTTACTGTAAAAAAATTATTTGTTTTTTTTTATTACTACGAAATATAAAAAATTTTTGATTTTATGCAGATACAGCAAAAGTGAATTAGAATTTCGTATTATAATAATTTATATACATATATTAAGAATAGAACAAAGATTTACACGCAAAAAAAATACTTAAACTTAATATGAATTAGATACTAAAAAAACTTTACCTAAAACGAATTTATTTTCTTTTGATTATTTAGAATTTTTAAGGAATAAATTTAAATTTTGGAATTTAGGGATTGTCTTCCAGTACACTAAGTGAGCTTTTTTTTTTTGCAAGAAAGATTATTATAATCGATTTTTTTTGACATATGATGCGAAGAAACCGCATAATTTTTTTGATAATCTAATCTACCAGCATAGATTAATTAAATGATCACTCTCGGGCGGATTTCAAAGGTTAAATAAAAAATTTGAATAAAAAAAAAGTAAAAAAAAACAGTTAGGTTTTCAACTTTTGAATATCTTTTTTTTTTATAATATATATATAATAAAATTTTAAAGAAAAAATAACTCAATATTGGAGTACGAAAGAATAGAATAATAAATGTCTTTGACATCCAATTATACCACTGAAAAACTTTTTTCATTTTTGAATGGCAGTTCCAAAAAAACGTACTTCTATCTCGAAAAAGCGTATTCGTAAAAATATTTGGAAAAGGAAGGGATATTCGACATCGTTGAAAGCTTTTTCGTTAGGGAAATCACTTTCTACAGGTAATTCAAAAAGTTTTTTTGTACAACAAAATAAATAAATAAACAATACTCTAATAATTAAAATTAGCCTAACTTAAAAACAAATTTTTGAGAATACATATAAAAATGTGAACCTTTCTTTTTTTATCTATATATGGTCTTTATTTTTCTCCTCTTTTGGTTCACTTTTTTTTAGTTCAAAAAAGGAGGGGGTTCTTATTTTCCTCATCACTACCTTATAAATAAAGATCTTTGATTTACTCATAATGAGTAAATCAAAGATCTTTAAGCAAAATCAATAGGTTCTTCAAATTAATTAATTTAAGTGAATTTTTATGTTTGTACAAGCTAAAAAGATGCATCAAAATAAATATTTTTATCATTTTTTTTATGGAACTGATAAAATGATAAAAAGCATTTAGGGTTTTGTCGTTGGGTTGAAGTTCCAATTACTTGAATTTAGTTAAATTAGTCATTGTATTCTAGAAAAAAATATAAAGGACAAAAAGTGAATTTAAATAATTTTAAATAATTCAGATAAAAAAAAGATCTTAATTGAATTCAAACCCACAAGACCTAATAAAAAAAGTTTTTATTCATTAAATCAATTGTAAATTCCGGGCAATTGGCTAAATTTTAATCTCGACGATTGAAAAAAAACTTGTTAGTATTGTTTTGAACAAGTTGCCGCTATGGTGAAATTGGTAGACACGCTGCTCTTAGGAAGCAGTGCTAAAGCATCTCGGTTCGAGTCCGAGTAGCGGCATAGGATCTTATAAAAGAGATATTATAAGTTTTATAATCAAAAAAATACCCGACCCTTTTTTCTAAAATCGGGTAAAACCTAGTATAAATTTATTAATTTTTAACAAATTTTTTATGATTTTTTCAATTTTAGAGCACATATTAACTCATATATCTTTTTCGGTCGTTTCAATTGTACTGACAATTTATTTTTTAACTTTTTTAGTTAATTTAGATGAAATCATAGGATTTTTTGATTCATCAGATAAAGGAATCGTAATTACGTTTGTTGGTATAACAGGATTATTATTCACCCGTTGGATTTATTCAGGACATTTTCCATTAAGTAATTTATATGAATCATTAATTTTTCTTTCGTGGGCTTTTTCAATTATTCATATGGTTTCTTGTTTTAATAAAAAACAAAAAAAGCACTTAAACGTAATAATTGCGCCAAGTGCTTTTCTTATTCAGGGTTTTGCTACTTCAGGTCTTTTAAACAAAATGCCTCAGTCGACAATATTAGTACCAGCTCTCCAGTCCCAGTGGTTAATGATGCACGTAAGTATGATGATATTAGGCTATGGCGCTCTCTTATGCGGATCATTATTATCAATGGCTCTTCTAGTGATTACATTTCGCAAAGTCGGACCTGATTTTTGGAAAAAGAATATAAAAAACAATTCTTTATTAAATAAATTATTTTCTTTTGATGTATTTTACTACCTAAATGAAAGAAATTCCTTTTTACTACAACAAAACATTAATTTTAGTTTTTCTAGAAATTATTATAGGTATCAATTGATTGAACAATTAGATTATTGGAGTTTTCGTATTATTAGTCTTGGATTTATCTTTTTAACCGTCGGCATTCTTTCAGGAGCTGTATGGGCTAATGAGACCTGGGGCTCGTATTGGAACTGGGATCCAAAAGAAACTTGGGCATTTATTACTTGGATCATATTCGCAATTTATTTACATATTAAAACAAATAGGAATGGTAGGGGTATAAATTCTGCAATTGTGGCTTCGATAGGTTTTCTTTTAATTTGGATATGCTATTTTGGCGTCAATCTTTTAGGAATAGGTTTACATAGTTATGGTTCTTTTACATCGAATTAAATATAGAAAAAAAGAATCCACATTCAAATAAATAAAGAATAGCATCTATATCTAACTTCATATTAAGTTAAGAAATCCTATTTCGTTTTTAGTAGTCAATCATCAAGAACCTTTTGAATCAAGTAGTACAATGATTCAAAAGGTTCTCACAAGACAAAGACCAAAGACTTCTGATTACAATTCAATTTAATGCTTTTTTTTATCTCCTGAAAACTACCCATAAAAGTAATTAGATAAAATGGATTCGACCTTGTCGCTTGCTAATGAGAGCACAAAGTCAGGATAAATCCCAATACTAATTATTGGTAGAAGAATGGAGATTGAAAGAAATAACTCTCGAGGTCCAGAATCAAAAAAAGAAAAGTTTTTGACATTAATTAACTTATATCCATAGAACATTTGGCGTAACATAGATAATAAATATATAGGAGTTAATATCATTCCAATTGCCATTACAAAAATAATGAAAGTTTTTGAAATTAAGAAATATTTTTGGCTGGTAATTATTCCAAAAAAAACGATTAATTCTGCAACAAAACCACTCATACCTGGCAATGCAAGGGAAGCCATCGATAAGATAGTAAACATTGTAAATATTTTTGGAATCGAGATAGCCATTCCACCCATTTCATCAAGATAAACAAGCCGAATTCTATCATAACTCGCTCCTGCCAAGAAAAAAAGTGCAGCACCAATAAATCCATGAGAGATTATTTGTAAAATAGCTCCATTAAGTCCAGGATCCGTTATCGAACTAATACCTATAATTATAAAACCCATATGAGATACAGAAGAATAGGCTATTCTCTTTTTTAAATTACGTTGACCGGGAGATGTTGAAGCTGCATAAATTATTTGGATTGTACCGACTACCATCAACCAAGGAGAAAACATAGAATGAGCGTGAGGTAATAATTCCATATTGATTCGAACCAACCCATACGCTCCCATTTTTAATAAGATTCCAGCGAGAAGCATACAGGTACTGTAATGTGCCTCGCCGTGGGTGTCAGGTAACCAAGTATGTAAAGGTATAATCGGTGATTTGACGGCAAAAGCAATAAGAAATCCAATATAAAAAAGTATTTCGAGTGTAACAGGATAAGATTGATTAGCTAAGAGTTCTAAATTTAATGTTGGCTCGTTCGAACCATATAAACTTATACCTAAAACCCCTATTAATAAAAAAATGGAGCTTCCTGCCGTGTATAAAATAAATTTTGTAGCTGAATACAGACGTTTCTTTCCACCCCACATGGCTAAAAGTAGATAAACGGGAATTAATTCTAATTCCCACATGATGAAAAAAAGTAGAAGATCCCGAGAAGAAAATGATCCTATTTGACCGCTGTACATTGCTAACATCAGGAAATGGAATAATCGGGAATCCCGAGTAACTGGAAAAGCCGCTAAAGTGGCTAAAGTAGTAATAAATCCCGTCAATAAAATCGTTCCTATAGAAAGTCCATCTATTCCCATTCTCCAGTAAAAATCTAAAAAATTTATCCATTTATAATCTTCGGACAGTTGAATTAATGGATCGTCCATTTTAAAATTATAACAAAAAGCATAGGTCGTTAGAAGAAGTTCTAAAATACAAATGCATATAGTATACCATTTATTGACTTTATTTCCCCTATGTGGGAGAAATAACATTAACGAACCGGCAGATATTGGAAAAACAACAATTATTGTTAACCAAGGAAAATCATTCGTGGTAAAGACAAGATACACCAGGTCCAAAGAACGCGTACTCAAAAAAAATATATAAATAAAAAATATAATTTAATTTTTTTGAGTACGAGTACTTGTCAATAAAAAAAAAAGAAAATGTATTCAAAATTTATTCAAATGAGGTTTTCGGTAACGTATCAATAAGCTAGACCCATACTTCGGGTTGTTTCATTCCCTAAATAAACCCGAACGCTCAAAAAATCCGTTGGACAGGCGGATTCACATCGCTTACAACCAACACAGTCCTCGGTTCTTGGAGCGGAAGCTATTTGCTTAGCTTTACATCCATCCCAAGGTATCATTTCTAATACGTCTGTAGGGCATGCTCGGACACATTGAGTACATCCTATACAGGTATCATAAATTTTTACTGAATGTGACATAGGATCAATAGTTTTTTGAATGTCATAAATTTTCAATCTAGTAAACTTCTAATTGAATGATATATTAAAATACTAGATGAAGCAATGCTTTCCTTTAATAGAATTTTTGTAATGAATTCTGGCTCAATTGATAAAAAAATGGGGCTAAAATACTTTGATTTCTGAGATTTTCACAAATATAATCTAGTAGCTCAGAACCTATTATATATGCAAATTTCAATCTATAAAATTTTTTATGCTACTTATTTAATAAGGTCGATTGATTGATACGAGTTGATTTTCTATTACGATAAATTGATGAGACTATAGCTAATCCAATAGCTGCTTCAGCGGCTGCAATTGCTATAACAAAAATGCAGAAAATATCCCCTTTTAGTTGGGAATTATCAAAAAAATCAGAAAAAGTTACGAAATTCATATTAACTGCATTCAGTATAAGTTCAAGACACATAAGAGCCCTAACCATATTTCGACTCGTGATCAATCCATAAAGACCAATCAAAAATAAATAGGCACTCAAAACAAGTACATGTTCGAGTATCATTCAGCAACTCCTTATCAATTTGGATTCATTTAAATATGAAAAATAATTCACCGGATTCAATCAACTAGAATATAAAAAAAAAGTACGAATAAAAACTATATTAGGTAAAAAAATTTTCAAATATATATCAAATATAAAAATTAATATTTTAAATATGAAGTAATATTCAATCCAATTTAATTGAATGAACGGAAAAAAATATCATAACATACACAAAGTTTTCTTTGGTCTTTACTAATTCGACCGTTTTTTATTGACGGGCCACAGAAATTGCACCTATCAAAGCAACTAAAAGAATTATTGAAATGAGTTCAAATGGAAGAAAAAAATCGGTTGATAAATGAATTCCTATTTGTTGACTATTACTTATTAAATCTTGCTCTAGAATCTGGTTTAATTTTGTAGTCCAAATAACCCCGTACCATGACGTATCGAGAATAGTAGACATTAATGAAAAAAGAATTGTTGTACAAACCAACGAAGTAATCCCATTCCCAACGGTCCACAGATTTGAATCTGTGGAATATTCTGAATCATTCATGAACATCACAGCAAATATGATTAAAACATTTATGGCCCCCACGTAAATAAGGAGTTGTGCAGCAGCTACAAAATGGGAATTTGATAGAATATACAATAAAGATATACAAACAAGAACAAATCCTAAGGAAAAAGCTGAAAATATTGGGTTGGGAAGTAAGACCACTCCCAGACCTCCTACTAGAAGACCGAATCCCAGAAAAACTAAAAGAAAATCATGTATTGGTCCAGGCAAATCCATTATATTATTAAAATAAGAAAAAATCGAAATCCTTTTCATGACCTTATTAATTTAACCGGGAAATTCGTTTTTTATATGTTTCTAATAGAGTGAAATTAGAATCTAATGGATATGAATTGATGTAGATACAATTATTATACAGTTTCTCTTTTTTTTTATTCTAAAGTGTATTTTCAACCTATCTATTTCAAGAAAGTAATTACGAATATATTATATTAAAAGAATGAGCCTTAATACTTAATATTATTATAATATTATTATATAAATACAAATTTATAATTAAATTCTTTATAAAATTCTTTTGTTAATAAAATTAATGGGTTTACCCATTAATTCTTTGAGGTGAATTCAAAATTGTTCGAATAGTGTAATCGTCAATTACTGACATTGGTAAACGACCCAAAGCTATTTGATTATAATTCAATTCGTGACGATCATAAGTTGAAAATTCATATTCTTCAGTCATTGACAAACAATTTGTTGGACAATACTCAACACAATTACCACAAAATATACAAATTCCAAAATCAATACTGTAATTAAGCAATCGTTTTTTTCGAATATGAGTTTCCAATTTCCAATCAACAACAGGCAGATCTATAGGACATACTCGAACACATACTTCACAAGCAATGCATTTATCAAATTCAAAATGAATTCGACCACGGAAACGTTCCGATGTTATTAATTTTTCATAGGGATATTGAATAGTTACAGGTAAACGATTTGTGTGGGATAAGGTAATCATGAAACCTTGACCAATATACCTTGCAGCTCGTAGGGTTTGTTGACCATAATTCATGAATCCGGTTATCATAGGAAGCATATTGTAATTATCTATGAATAATTTTATCTTTGTTTCTTTTTCTTGTTTAAAACAAATCAAATAATGAATATGTTGGATTTATTTTCAATTTATAGTGAAAAGAGTTGGAAAGAAGTTGTTAATAATAGATTACCAAGAGAAATAGGTAAAAGAAATTTCCATCCAAGATTTAATAGTTGATCCATTCTTAGCCTAGGTAAAGTCCATCTTGTTGCGATAGAAATGAACAAGAACAAATAAGTTTTAGCTAATGTAATAAAGATACCAATTGTTGTTCCAAAAATTTGATCCCTTTGAAATAGCTCCAGAATAGATATATAGGGAATAGAAATATTCGAACCGCCTAAGTATAGAACTGTTACAAATAACGAGGAAATTAATAGATTTAGATAAGAAGCAACGTAAAATAAACCAAATTTGATACCTGAATATTCAGTTTGATAACCTGCTATTAATTCTTCTTCCGCTTCTGGTAAATCAAACGGTAACCTCTCGCATTCTGCTAGGGAAGAAATTAGAAAAATGATAAAACCTATAGGTTGACGCCACAAATTCCATCCCCAAAAACCATATTTTGATTGTGCCTCAACTATATCAACTGTACTTAAACTGTTAGATAATCCTAGTCGGTGATAACATTACTATTTTCACCGCTATTACAAAACCGTACATGAGGGCTTCGCCTCATACGGCTCCTCGGGGGCGATAAATAAATCTAAGGACCAGATTAGTATTATTTAGATGGATATGATGTATTCTAAAAATGGATTAAATAAAAATATATCTGGGATCCCGAATTATACCAATGGAATTCTGTCTGCTCAAATTCTAAGAATAAAAAAGTGCTTCGGAATTCATCTCATCCTTTACAAATTAGAATTTCTATTTGTTGAGTAATAACTTAATCCTTTAATAAAATACTCCTTGTAAAAATAAAGTAAAAATAAAAATAGGTATTTAAGCCCATCACGGTTTTCGATTACGAAAAAGAATTAGATATCCTATTAGTTTATTATTCATGATAGAAATTATATTTGATTTTCGAAATTTATGAAAAAAATATATCCTTGTTTCGTTCCTATTCTTCTTTCTTTTTTAGAAAAAAGTCGGCGGACTTATAAAAAATAAAGGATTATTTCGTTTCTGATAGTCATTACATTTATAGGTGGATAGGAGCATACTCTGAATCGGAATCTTGGGGAGTACTGTCTGATCATTTCTACTAATTTTAAGCCCCAATTAACCTTCTTTTTTTTATCTTATGTTATGCATAAATATCCTTTTCAATTTGGTTAATCTCTATTACAAATTCTTTGTGTATTTTGGTGTTTCTAACCATCCACTCACTTTTACCTAATTGCCGCGCACTTTGTAATACATGTATGTTAATCTATATAACTGATAGTAAAAACGTTATACGGTTAAATATTTTTAACCCGCTTCAAGCCAGGATGACTAAATCAACCAACCTTGGGGTAAAGTGATTCTTACGCTTATGTTTATTTCCATTTAACCTTTGTACATAGGAAATGAGACTCAATTTTTCTTTTTACTGCTAATTTCTGAGCAGTTTTTTTCACTCATATATAACTATCAAATTCCTTTTATTAAGATTAACCCAAAAGATAACTATATTTATATATTTCGTTATTCGGCTAGAAGAACCGGAATTTTAGTAAAAAATAAACGTTTATGTTTCAACGAATCGCACGTAGAGATATTGATAAAACACATAGAGTTAATGGTATTTCATAACTAATCGATTGGGCAGCAGCTCGCAGACCACCTAAAAAAGAATATTTATTATTTGATCCATATCCTGACATAAGAAGTCCAATAGGAGCAATACTTGAAATGGCAATCCATAAAAAAATACCGATATTGAGATCCGCTAAAACAAGGTTATTGCTAAAGGGAATTACTGAATAACTTAGTAAAATTGAGATAACTGCTATAGATGGTCCAATACTAAATAAAGGAGGATTTCCTCTAGATGGACGAAGATTTTCTTTGAAAAGTAGTTTTGTCCCGTCGGCTAGAGCTTGAAGAATTCCCAACGGGCCGGCGTATTCAGGTCCAATACGTTGTTGTATTCCTGCAGATATTTCTCTTTCTAACCATACAATTACTAGTACACCTGTTATGATTCCCAATACAAGAGAAAATATAGGAACAAATATCCATATGAGTCCATAGACCTCTTTTAAAGATTCCAATCTAACAAAAGAGTTTATAGTTTGGACTGCTGTTGCATAAATTATCATTTTAACGATCAACTTCTCCCATAATTATATCTATGCTACCGAGTATCGTCATAATATCAGCCAATTTCATTCTTTTAACTAGTTCAGGAAGAATTTGCAAATTAATAAAACCCGGTGGTCGGATTTTCCATCTCCAAGGAAAACCACTTTGATCTCCTATGAGAAAAATTCCTAATTCCCCTTTTGGGGCTTCAACTCTTACATAAAGTTCTTGTTTCGATAATTCAAAAGTAGGAGAAGGTTTTTTACTAATGAATCGATATTCAAAATCATTCCATTCTGGATTCCTTTTTCTATCAAGGCTTCGGCTTTCTAAATTCTCATAGGGACCTCCCGGAAGTCCTTCCAGAGCCTGTTGAATAATTTTTATGGATTCTCTCATTTCGCTAAGTCGTACTAAATACCGAGCTAATGAATCTCCTTGTTTTTGCCACTGAATTTCCCATTCAAATTCATCGTAAGACTCATAACGATCAACTTTACGAAGATCCCATGGTATTCCGGATGCGCGTAGCATTGGTCCGGATAAACCCCAATTTATTGCTTCTTCCCCACCAATAATCCCAACTCCTTCAACCCGTTCTAAAAAAATAGGATTTCGTGTAATCAGTTTTTGATATTCAACAACTTCTGTTAAAAAATAATCACAAAAATCCAAGCATTTATCTATCCAACCATAAGGTAAATCAGCCGCTATTCCTCCAATACGAAAATAATTATGCATCATTCTCATACCGGTGGCAGCTTCGAACAGATCATATACAAATTCTCGTTCTCTGAAAATATAGAAAAAAGGAGTCTGTGCACCAATATCTGCCATAAAAGGACCGAGCCATAACAGATGAGAAGCTATACGACTCAATTCTAGCATAATTACTCTGATATAGCTGGCCCTTTTAGGAACTTGAATATTTCCCAATTGTTCTGGTCCATTTACTGTTATTGCTTCTGTAAACATAGTAGCTAAATAATCCCATCGCGTTACATAAGGTAAATATTGTATAATTGCTCGGTTTTCTGCAATTTTTTCCATTCCTCTGTGTAAATAACCCAATATAGGTTCACAGTCAACAACATCCTCACCATCTAGAGTAACAATTAATCGAAGAACCCCATGCATGGATGGGTGGTGAGGTCCCATATTGACTATCATAAGATCTTTTCCTGTAACTGGTCTCTTCATAAGTTTTTCCTTGATTCGTTCTGGCATGAATTAGATTGCTGAAAAAGAAGTTTATCAAAAAATTCAAGATCTAAAAAATTAACTAATTCAAACTTTTTGAATTTAACGAGTTTTTAATTCCCGAATATTCAACTGATTAATTAATTCTTTATAACGTACTCTATTTTTTTTTGACAAATAAGCCAGCAGTCGTTGACGTTTTCCCAGAATTTTTCGTAGACCCCTCTGAGATAAATAATCTTTTCTGTGCAATTCCAAATGTGAAGTAAGTCTTCGTATTTTATTAGTAAAACTGAATACTTGAAATTCAACAGATCCCCTGCTTTCTTCTTTTTGTTCTTGAAATGAAATGAATGCATTTTTTATCATAAAAAGAAATCCTTCCCTTTTTAATATGAATTGAAAGATATGAATTTTACTGATCAGTAATAATAATGTTAGTTTTTTTGTACAAGGATCTGAATTTAATTATCAATAATTAATTATTCATTTTATAAAAAAAGATCTAAATTTAGATCTAACAAAGTAGGATTCTGTTAATTTTTTTATGGATCCGCTCCGATTGGTATCTATGTCATTGACTAAATTAATATCATGTATAAAGAGTGAATTTAAAACAATCCCTCATATTTAATACAGTTGTTTTCATATACCGTAACTTAATATATTAAATATAAACAGGATCTATCATTAATGAATTGGAAATCGCGTATACATGTGTATTCTTATCATACTGAAATGATTTCCGTTAGTAGTATTAAACCAATAGCGATTCATACAAGCTAAATCTTCTAATCTAAAATTGGGCCAAAGAAAGGATTTTAATTTAATTAGGTTATTTTTCTCCTTAGCAAGATCTTTCTTTTTATACAAAACTTTGGTCAAGTTTTGCATATTTTTATTAAATCTTGAATTCCTACCCCTCGTAGATTTTTTTTTTAAGTTGAAACAAATTAGAATTCGAAATTCTCTACGTCGTTTAGGGGATAGAATATTTTCAGGGACAAAGAAATCATAATTGTTTTTTTTTCTATTTACAGTTTTGTTTTGATATTTTGTAATGGATTTTTCAAATTTTTTTTTATCAATATAGCTTTTTTTTTTTTTTTGAACCAACGAAATACCTATGGTTCTATATATAATAAGTTGTCCATCGTTTTGTACAGACAAACGGACAGGTTCAATAATCAAGATTCCTTTTTTCATTAATTTTGCAAAAGTGAAATTCTTCTCAATCATTAGAATGTCTAGGCTCATCTCTCCTCTTTCAATCGAAGATATCGCTATTTCGTTTGGATTTTTTAGTCTAACCAAGAGACAGTATACTTTTACATTATTGAGAATTTTTTGATTAAAAAAACAATTCCATCGCAATTGAAAACGTGAATATCTTGTGAGAAATAAATCAAGTTCCGCCTCTGTATTGCTTTTGTATTGTTTTTTATTTTTACGTTTTTTTAGCGTAGATTCTTCATAATTTTCTTCAATTTTTTTTTCTTGGTTTGATAGAGCTGATTCGGGATTTATTTTTTTTTCTTTATCTGATTCAAGCTCTACTTCACCGACCGATTCTTTTTCTTCTTTATTTAGATTATAAAATAGAAGGGATTTCTTTTCATTTGATGGTATAAAACTTTTTTTCTTTCCAATGATCTTTTTATTAACATTTATGTTTTCATTAAAATTAAAAAGAAGTAATTTGATTGGTATGACCGACGGCTTCATTTTATATGTATTAGAAAAAAATAAAAATTCAGGAAAGAAAAAAAAATCAAAATTTGTTATACGACGATTTAGTATTTCTTCATTCATCCCCATCCAATCAAAAAAGAAAGTTTTTTTATTGGCAAGGGCCGTTTTAGTTATTTTATCAATTCTTTGATAATTCTGAACTTTAGTATTAATATTTTTTTTTTTACTCTTTTTACTCTTGGTATCAACCCAAGGTTCAATATTTACTTTTTTTGTAACCCAAAAGTTTATAATTCTCCAATCCAAATATTTTCTATGCCGAAATTCCCCTATACCCCGAATATTATATTTTTCTAGAAAACAAGAGACTAAACAATTATCTAGAGCAATGCCTATAGACATGTCAAAAAAATTTTCTGTAGAATTAATGGATTTGTAGCAAAAAAGATTATATATATAATCTTTTTTGAAATTTTGTTTTGGATTTAATAACGAGTCGTCCTCAAAAAAACTTTGTTTTTTGGAATTATCAAATTTATGTTTTTCATATGAATCCTTTTTCATTAAACTTTGATTTAGAACTAGAGAATCTTGGTTTATTTTCTTTTTCCATTTTTTGGTTCCTAATCTAGCCCACGCAATCTGAGGTAATTTGTATTGATAATTACTTCGTAACCAGTTTTTCCATTGCTTTACTTCGGAATTAAAAAAGGTTTGATCTTTCAATTCATAATGAAAGATTCCTTGTTCTTGAAAAAAGTCCTTGATTTGATTCTTAATAAAAAAGGATGTTATGCATATGTTATATTCAAGCACAGCCTTTAATTTAGAAAAGTTACTAAATTGAATTTGTGATAATTTGTAAAATACATATGCTTGTGATAAAGAGCGTAGGTCATAACTAATTTTTTTGTTATTGGAGATTAAATTTTTTATAGTCGAAATAAAAAAAATGGTATTTTTTTTTTTATTAATTTTTTCTCTTTTTTCTTGAGTCTTGTAAATATATTTATCAATACTTGTTTTTGTTGATTCAAAAAAAAATTGTGTAGTAATTCTTGGAAGATTACTGATACCTAGAAAAATTGCTATAGATAGTTGTTCAATGCAAAATTTAAAAAAAAATATAGATTTACGAATTAATCGGGTATTTTTTCTTTTGAATGTCTGCCAAAAATTTTTTAATGACTCACTTATTTTAGAATCATAACGCGGTTTGTTACAACTATTAGTTAGATTTTGTTTTTCTTTTGAAATGTCTTCTATTTGATTTCTTATTGTCTTTATTCTATCAATCAAATTTTTGATTTTGTTTTCGCTGAGTGAAGAATTTGTCCACTCCATGGATTTATTTTGAACAGATAGTTCATTAATTATCTGATTACTGATTATGGAATCTTTTTTAGTTTCATTTAATTCATATATTTCTCTCGGGCCGAATACGAATAATGGAATTAGATTTCGTTTTGAAAGGTTTTTTATTTTTCCTTTTATAAAAATAAAGTTTTTGAAAATCCAGTTTTTAATTTCTTTTGCGACTTTTAGGAAAATTGTTGCTCTTTCTTTGAAAATCCTTAAAACCAGAAAAGACTTAGTTTTAAATTTTTTAATTCTTTTTGTTAATTCTTTAGAAATAGGTTCAAAAAAAGAGGGCTTTTTTTGGGCAGGACCAAACGGTAGTTCGCTTTCCATTCCCCAAACTGTTAAAAAACAAAAATCATTTTGTTCTCCTTTGTCTTTTGTTTTTTTTAGTCGAGCCTTCCGAGATGATTGAAATTTAGAGTTATGCCAAGGTTTAAGATAAAAAGGAAATAGGATTTTTATCTGAATACCATCCGTTAACCAGTTTTTTGGAAATTCGGTTTCGGATAGTTGAACCCCATTATAAGTGCATTTAACATGCATTTCACGTTTCCAACCCTGTAAATCCTCAGACCACTCGGGAAATTGAAATAATAACATACGAACACTATTTTTTATTATTATCAATAAAGGTAATAGAATATATTTTCTAAAAATAGATTGAGTTAATAAGAGATAACCTCTTATTATTTGAGCAAATAGGAAACTATCCCAAATTTCTGCAATTTCTATCCGTCTTTTTTCTTTTATTTTTGAGTGTTCCTCGTCTTTTTTATCAATTTGTTTATTTTTCCACATTAAATTGCGAAGAATTTTTTTTTTTAGCCCCCATATATCAAACGAAAAAAAAAAAAGTGTATCTATTCGATCAAAAAAAAGGGGAGAATGTATTTTTGCTTGAAAAAATTCCCAAATAACAGTTTTACGCCTTTGGGAACGCATGGATCCTTTAATTATCTCTCGACGAAAATCAGATTGGTGTGAATAACGGATCAAAGCCATTTCATCGTTTTGATCAGAATTTTGATTATCTTTGAGATCTTTGAGAGTAGTATAAACCTCGTTATGGGGCTCTTTATCAGTAAAAACCACTACACGTTTTGCTTTTCTTGAACGAATTCCAGGCTCCATTGTTAAATTTTCTTCGTTTTCGCCTTCCAATTCTTCCAACTCACTTATTAATTTGTATGACCATCGAGGAACTTTTTTATGGATTTCGTGAAAATCCATAAAATTTTTTATAAGAGTTTGATCATTGCTATCAGTTATAACGACATCAAATAAAAATTGGAAAATTTTTATTTCTTCTTCTGAATGAATTTTTTCTTCTTGAGGTTCGGAAAAAAAAGAAAGTTTTTTCTCTATTGACAAAGATTCTCTATTAAATTTTTCTATTGTTTGCTCAAATTTGTGATAATTAATCTTCATAAGTATACCATGAATCTTGTTTATCCAAGATCCTTCTAGATTTTTTTTTATATCGGTTTCGGTTATGATTTGGAATTGAGGGAATTTTTTGATTCTTCCCCGAGAGACTCCATGCAAAAATGGATCATAAATTTTAGGTAAATATTCGTTTTTAGGTTCGTTATGGCAAAATCGAGTTGTTTTTTCCAGTATATTTTCAACGGACCATTCCTTATCTAAATCTAAAGCTTCAACTCGATTTAAAAATTCTTTTTTTAAGTTTTCTTTTTTTTCTTCGTTGATTAAACTCCAATAAGTAGAAACTTGGTCAGAGGTTCTTTTTTTTCTTGTAAATGAAGGTATCTTTTTTTGTATCATTTCAAAAAAAGTGGAAAGGGTCGGGGGATATGTAAAAGATATTCGTTCGTTTCCATTACTTTGGCATGTATAAAAAAAATATTGTGACATTTCATTTCTTACAGTATTTTCAATTTTATCATTTTTTATATATCGATTTGGTCGATTCCATCTTTTATAATCGAAAACTAGAGTTACAAAAGGTTTTTCAAACAAACAAAAAAAAAAAGGATCCTCTTTTTGTTTTCTTTTGAAAAA